AATCGATTCATAACCTTTCGAGCACAACCAATATATATTCGAACTCCCTTTACTTGCAGGAGTACATCTTGGATCTGCCAATTATGTTATGGTCGGAGTCCTACTCATGGTGACCTGGTCGAATTGGGAGAAGCTGTAGGTATTATTGCGGGTCAATCAATTGGGGAACCGGGGACTCAACTAACATTAAGAACTTTTCATACCGGCGGAGTATTCACGGGCGGTACTGCCGAACATGTACGAGCTCCTTCTAATGGAAAAATCAAATTCAATGAGGATTTGGTTCATCCCACACGTACTCGTCATGGGCATCCTGCTTTTCTATGTTCTATAGACTTGTATGTAATTATTGAGAGTCGGGATATTATACATAATGTAAATATTCCACCAAAAAGTTTGATTTTAGTTCAAAATGATCAATATGTAGAATCAGAACAAGTGATTGCTGAGATTCGTGCTGGAACGTCCACCTTTCATTTTAAAGAGAAGGTACGAAAACATATTTATTCTGAATCAGAGGGAGAAATGCACTGGAGTACCGATGTCCACCATGCACCTGAATATACATATGGTAATGTTCATCTATTATCAAAAACAAGTCATTTATGGATATTAGCGGGAGGTCCGTGCGGATCCAGTATACTCCACAAGGATCAAGATCAAATGAATGTTCATTCTTTTTCTGTTGAAGAAAGATATATCTCTGACCTATCAAAGGGTCGAGTAAGACATAAATTGTTGGATACTTCTGGTAAAAAAGATAAGAAAATTGTTGACTATTCAACAAGACCTGATCAAATGATATCTAATGGTCATTGGAATTTCATATATCCTTCTATTATCCAAGGGAATTCTAATTTCTTGGCGAAAAAGCGAAGAAATAGATTCATCATTCCATTACAATATGATCAAGAACGAGAGAAAGAACTAATACCCTGTTTTGGTATTTCGATTGAAATACCAAAACAGGGTATTTTTTGTAGAAATAGTATTCTTGCTTATTTTGACGATCCACGATACAGAAGAAGCAATTCAGGAATTACTAAATATGGGACCGTAGAGGTCAATTCAATCATAAAAAAAGAAGATTTGATTGAGTATAGAGGATCAAAAGAATTTAGTCCGAGATACCAAATGAAAGTAGATCGGTTTTTTTTCATTCTCGAAGAAGTGCATACCTTACCCGGATCCTCGTTGATAATGGTTCGGAACAATAGTATCATTGGAGTAGATACACAACTCGCTTTAAATAAAAGAAGTCGAGTATGCGGATTAGTCCGAGTGGAGAGAAAAAAAAAATATATTGAACTCAAAATCTTTTCCGGAAATTTTTTTTTTCCTGGAGAAGCAGATAAGATATCTAGGCACAGCGGCATTTTGATACCACCGGAAACAGAAAATACAAATTCTAAAGAATCAAAAAAATTGAAAAATTGGATCTATGTCCAACGGATCACACCTACCAAGAAAAGGTATTTTGTTTTGGTTCGACCCGTAGTCACATATGAAATAGCTGATGGCATAAATTTAGCAACACTTTTTCCTCGAGATCTCTTGAGGGAAAACGATAATGTCCAACTTAGAGTTGTCAATTATATCCTTTATGGAAATGGCAAGTCAATTCGAGGTATTTCTCACACAAGTATTCAATTAGTTCGGACTTGCTTAGTATTGAATTGGCATCAAGAACAAAATGGTTCTCCGGAGGAGGTTCATGCTTCCTTTGTTGAGGTAAGGGTAAATGATTTGATTCGCGATTTCATAAGAATTGAGTTAGTCAAGTCCACTATTTCGTACACTGGAAAAAGATATGATAGAGCAAGTTCAGGGTTAATTTCCGATAATGGATTAGATCGTACAAATATCAATCCTTTTTATTGCAAGGCTAGGATTCAATCACTTACCCAACATCAAGGTACTGTTGGTACATTGTTGAATCGAAATAAAGAATGTCAATCTTTGAGAATTTTGTCATCATCCAATTGTTCTCGAATTGGTCCATTCAATGGCTCGAAATATAACAATATGACAAAAGAATCGAATTCCATAATCCCAATTAAGGATTTGTTGGGTCCTTTAGGCACTATTGTACCTAAAATAGCAAATTTCTATTCATTTTACCATTTAATTACTTATAATCAGATCTTGAAATATTTACTACTTGACAATTTTCAACAGACTTTCCAAGTACTTGAAGTACTTAAATACTGTTTAATAGATGAAAATAGGAGGGTTTATAATCCCGATCCATGCAGTGACATCATTTTGAATCCATTCCATTTGAATTGGCACTTTCTTCATCACGATTATTGGGAAGAGATATCTACAGTAATTAGCCTTGGGCAATTTTTTTGTGAAAATGTATGTCTATTCAAACACGAACCACACGTAAAAAAATCTGGTCAAATTATAATTGTTCATGTTGACTCCTTAGTTATAAGATCAGCTAAGCCCTATTTAGCCACTCCAGGAGCAACTGTTCATGGCCATTATGGAAAAATCTTTTACGAAGGAGATACATTAGTTACATTTATATATGAAAAATCGAGATCTGGTGACATAACGCAAGGTCTTCCAAAAGTGGAACAAATCTTAGAAGTACGTTCGATTGATTCAATATCGATGAACCTCGAAAGGAGAGTTGAAGGTTGGAACGAAGCTATACCAAAAATTCTTGGAATCCCCTGGGGATTCTTGATTCAAGCCGAGCTAACCATAGCTCAAAGTCGTATCTCTTTGGTTAATAAAATCCAAAAGGTTTATCGATCCCAGGGGGTACAGATCCACAATAGACATATAGAGATTATTGTACGTCAAGTAACATCAAAAGTGTTAGTTTCAGAAGATGGAATGTCTAATGTTTTTTCACCTGGGGAATTAATCGGATTGTTGCGAGCGGAACGAGCGGGGCGTGCTTTGGACGAAGCGATCTCTTATCGGGCAATCCTATTGGGAATAACGAGGGCATCTTTGAATACTCAAAGTTTTATATCCGAAGCAAGTTTTCAAGAAACCGCTCGAGTTTTAGCAAAAGCTGCTCTACGAGGTCGTATTGATTGGTTGAAAGGCCTGAAAGAGAACGTTGTTTTGGGTGGGCTTATACCTGTTGGTACCGGATTCAAAAACTTAGTGCACCGTTCAAGGCAAGACAAGAACATTTATTTGGAAATAAAAGGAAAGAATCTATTCGACTTGGAAATCAGAGATATTTTGTTACACCATAGAGAATTATTTTGTTCTTACGTCCCAAATAGTTTCCATGAGACATCAGAACAATCATTTACGCGATTTCATGATTCCTAAGAGCAGATTCTTTTACTTTAACTATAAACTATGCTTTTAACTATTTGGTTTTTAACTATCTGGTCCGAGTATTGATTAAAAAAAGTAATTAAAAGACATTAATGGTTTGTACTGTGTATCAACGGTCAATTCCCGGTAGAAGGTTCCGTCGGAACAATTATTTATTTCAAAGTACCTCGTCTCTTTGTTAAAAAAAAGAAAAAAAGGAAGTGTGGGGAAAAATGACAAGAAGATATTGGAACATCAATTTGGAAGAGATGATGGAGTCCGGAGTTCATTTTGGTCATGGTACTAAGAAATGGAATCCTAAAATGGCCCCTTACATCTCTGCAAAGCGTAAAGGTATTCATATTACAAATCTCACTAGAACTGCTCGTTTTTTATCAGAGGCCTGTGATTTAGTTTTTGATGCAGCAAGTAGGGGAAAAAACTTCTTAATTGTTGGTACCAAAAATAAAGCAGCGGATTTAGTAGCATTAGCTGCAATAAGAGCCCGGTGTCATTATGTTAATAAAAAATGGCTTGGTGGTATGTTAACGAATTGGTCTACTACGGAAACGAGACTTCAAAAGTTCAGGGATTTAAGAGCAGAACAAAAGATGGGGAAACTCAACCGTCTTCCAAAAAGAGATGCAGCAATGTTGAAGAGAAAATTATCTACCTTACAAACATATCTCGGCGGTATCAAATATATGACAGGGTTGCCTGATATTGTGATCATCGTTGATCAACAAGAAGAATATACGGCTCTTCGAGAATGTGTAATTTTGGGGATTCCGACGATTTGTTTAATCGATACAAATTGTGATCCAGATCTCGCAGATATTTCGATTCCAGCCAACGATGACGCTATAGCTTCAATTCGATTGGTTCTTAACAAATTAGTATCTGCAATTTGTGAGGGCCGTTCTAGCTATATAAGAAATCGTTGATTATGATTAATAATAAATAAATTAATAATAAATAAATTAGTTAATTTTTATTTTTGTTTTGGGGGATTTTATAGATTCGGTTACTATTACTATTTTTGAATAAAAAAAAGAAAAAAAGGAAGTGTGGACATATTGATAATATGTTATGATGTTATGTGATTTCTTGGTATTCTAAATATACGATTGATGAATATGATTAATGATTAGAGTCGGTGAGTTGAGAAAGAGATGGTTGAATCAAAATAATTTCTTTTTTGAAGTTCAATTTCTGTTAGAGGATAATATGAATGTTATACCATGTTCCATTAAAACACTCAAAGGGTTATATGATATATCGGGTGTAGAAGTAGGCCAACATTTATATTGGCAAATAGGAGGTTTACAAATCCATGCTCAAGTACTTATCACTTCTTGGGTAGTAATTGCTATCTTATTAGGTTCAGTCATCATAGCTGTTCGGAATCCACAAACCATTCCGACCGACGGTCAGAATTTCTTCGAATATGTCCTTGAATTTATTCGAGACTTGAGCAAAACCCAGATTGGAGAAGAATATGGTCCTTGGGTTCCCTTTATTGGAACTATGTTCCTATTTATTTTTGTTTCTAACTGGTCAGGTGCTCTTTTACCTTGGAAAATTATACAGTTACCTCATGGAGAGTTAGCTGCGCCCACGAATGATATAAATACTACTGTTGCTTTAGCTTTACTCACGTCAGTCGCGTATTTTTATGCGGGTCTTAGCAAAAAAGGATTGGGTTATTTTGGGAAATACATTCAACCAACTCCAATCCTTTTACCAATTAACATCCTAGAAGATTTCACAAAACCTTTATCTCTTAGTTTTCGACTTTTCGGGAATATATTGGCTGATGAATTAGTAGTTGTTGTTCTTGTTTCTTTAGTCCCTTCAGTAGTTCCTATACCTGTCATGTTTCTTGGATTATTTACAAGTGGTATTCAAGCTCTTATTTTTGCAACGTTAGCCGCGGCTTATATAGGTGAATCCATGGAGGGTCATCATTGACTAGCTTTTCAAATAGTCTTTTTTATTTTATTATTTTATACTTATTATTAAGTAAGCTTATCCCAATTCATGCGTGGTTCAAGATAATCCAATTGGTTGGGGAACATAATAACGTATGACTATATGACCTAGAGTTGTCGGAGAAAAGATGGACGATATTACAGAATTATAAAAAAAGGAAGGGTTGGGGGGGTTATACTAGATGTATGTAATGTCTATAAGTCATAAGCCCGACTTCCGTTTATGTTTCTAGGAATGATTCTAGAATCCAATTTAATCTAAAAAAATTCGGGTGGTTTACGTTATGGAAGAAACAAATGTATATGTGATATTAGAATGACATTAGAATATTCATTAGTTATATAAGTAAGATAAGAATATCCTATTATTCTATATAATTATATAATATCACTATTTACTATTAATTACAATCCTTATTAATATATTAGATTATTAGATAAAATAGATAAAATCTAATATTATTAGTATTAGATTTCTATTATTATTTTTATATTAGATTTTGTTATGTTTGTTTTGTTATACATTAATATTATATAATCATTAATATGAAATTATATATTAAAATATTATTATTATATAATATATATATTATTATATTTATTTTAAATTTATTTTAAATTTTAATTTATTTTATTATTCTATTTATTATTTTATTATTCTATTTATATTACATTTTTATATTATAATTATAATATATATGTAATTATAATTATATATATAATTTATATATAATTTTTATAATTTATATATAAATATAATTTTTATATTTTAATTTTATATGAATTATATGAAATTAATAAATATATAATTTTTATATTTTAATTTTATATGAATTATATGAAATTAATAAATTAATATTATATAAATATAATTAATTAATTATAATTAATTAATAAAGAATTGGTATTATAGATATATAATTAGTATAAGTAATTAAGTAGTATAAGTAATTAAGAAAATTTTTGATATTTATATTTAAGATATTAATTAGTACTATATATTGGTACTACTACTTTTTTATTACTACATATTTTTTATTACTACATATTAATAATTGGTATTAATTTGATTAATATTTAGATTAATATTGATTGTTGATTGATATTGATTGCAGCTCACACTGTACTTAGTCACACTGCATTTAGATAGATTTCAATATCAGCCCTTCTATTTCGTCTGTGATTCTGAATTGAATGAAAAAAGAGATGAATTAAAGAATAGTGTAGTAAAGAACGAAGAATTAAATGAAAGAATGGTTCGAAACAAAGAAATACAATAACTAGAACTGTATCCATATGGATTTACAAAAACTCCATCATGGGTAAAAACTAAAAACGAGATAGTTCTGACGATTTAGTTCAGTAATTTCGTAATATTATCATTTCAATTCGGAGTTTTTAGTTACAATGATAAAATGAGTAATAATTCATTGGTTGATTGTATCATTAACCATTTCTCTTTTTTTTTGGTGCGAGGAACTTACCATGAATCCACTGATTTCTGCCGCTTCCGTTATTGCTGCTGGATTGGCTGTGGGGCTTGCTTCTATTGGACCTGGAGTTGGTCAAGGTACTGCTGCAGGCCAAGCTGTAGAAGGTATTGCGAGACAACCAGAAGCAGAAGGTAAAATACGAGGTACTTTATTGCTTAGTCTAGCTTTTATGGAAGCTTTAACAATTTACGGACTGGTCGTGGCATTAGCGCTTTTATTTGCGAATCCTTTTGTTTAATCCTAGAAATATAAAAAAGTACTTTACATACCTTTTTCACTTTAATTTGATTTAATTTGGAATTACCCTTTGCTTCTTCGAATTATAATTTTAATTTTTTTAACTTTTAATTTTAACATAATTTTAACACTTTACTTTAACACTTTACTTAATCTTAATAAATTACTTATTTGTTGAGACAATACCCCTCGAAGGGCTGATTTGAGGATGAGGAATTACCAGATTTGCTTGCTTTCTTCCTTTCTGTCCTTAGCTTAGTACAATAGAAAACTTTTTTACTTTCATTCTTGGAAGCGTTTCAACAAACGAAATATTTATCAATTGATATGAGATTTAAGACCTAAGTAAAGTATTTTATTGGAAACTTCTTGAAAACTTCAAAAAAGTAAGAAATTTCAAACAAATGAAAATGAAATTACTAGATTTAATCTATTGCCATTAACATTAAATAAAGTAGAAATTAAAAATTCAATTAATAAAAAGAAAT